GCGGTTTTGGCAAGGTTGTTGCCGTGTGCGCTGGCGATGTGTTTTGTATTTTTGTTTAGGTTTTTGTTTAGGTAGATAACCCTGGAAGTGCAAAAGCAAAGCAATAGAAAGCGTGAAAAATTTTTGGTTTGGTGCATTAATAGTAAAAGATCATACAAAATATTCTTAAAACGATGATAAAATTGTCAATGGAAATCGATGATGAGTTTAGGGGGAAGTCGGGGGAAAAGAAATGCAAGACGAATGAATGACAAACGATTAAAGAAAATGTAGGGACTTGTAGTTAAAAATTTGGGAGGCTTCGTTTGAGACGATGAAAAAAAAATTTTTTGAGCGAGCAAATGAGGGCTTTAGGTAGCAATTCCTAGTAAGTGGAAACGTAAAAATCATGTCCGGCAAGCATGTCATTATTTGTTACTTGAGAGGGTAATAGCGCGGCTTCGTGAATGCTATAAAAAGTGCATCAGTGTCAAGTATGAGACGAACTTATCCGCAAACCATGACACTTAGGGGGCACATGAAAGTGACTAAACCGTTCGACGACCATGTGATGGACACGTCAAGAGGAAGGGATTACCTGCTCCGCACTGGAAGGGTTTATTGAAGAGACCCCAGAAAGAAAAAAAGAGGAAAAACGGCCAGTGACGCGATTAAGAGAAGAAGGAGGAGTTATGCAGGCCAACCACTTGTATCTGTGAAGAGCAAGTTCGAAGGAATGAACCAAGTTATGGCCCTGAAAAAGGAACCAGAGGCGCAAAAGAGCAAGTAGGGACAGGGTGTAGGGGGAATGTATGCCCTTGAAGCCAAGGTCTAAGGACATTACTAACACCGGGTTGCTGATTTCTCGTGAGGTGCACGATCAGGAAATAACCAGGCTCTCTGGCTTGGGGGCTCCTGAGGACATCGGTTAATGTGAGTATATGGGCTCAGTGCAATCATAGTTAGTACTAGGATCTCTTCGTACGCTAGGATATATATTAAGCACGATTAAGCATGAAACGATCTCTGGTAACGCCTGTTGTTGATACACTAGGAAGAATCACCTGGGCGGGATGAGTGTGAGTAGAAATGTATGCTAGAAACACTTCGTTTGAAAGGCTTGTCATGGGAACAAATATTTGAGTTTGGTCTGGACGTGCATGACATACTATGTGGAATATACTACATTCATATGATGCCTGATGTGGACTAGAATACTATGCAAAGTAATACATACCCTATAAAAAAGTTATGGGGGGGGAGGGGGGGGGTTGTTCCTGTAGTTAAAGTCCCATAACGGTGGCTTTTCATGCCATTGATCTTGGAGAAAAGCCAAGTAGGAATTATGATAAATTTTGTATTATTTTTAGGGCTGTGTTTCGTTTTAGGGGGGTTAGCAGTAGCATCCAATCCTTCTCCTTATTATGGGGTAGTTGGGTTGGTGGTAGCTTCTATTGCTGGGTGTGGTTGATTGGTTAGTTTAGGGGTGTCTTTTGTGTCGTTGGTGTTGGTAATGGTTTATCTGGGGGGAATGCTGGTGGTGTTTGTTTATTCGGTTTCGTTGGCAGCAGATCCTTATCCGGAGTCTTGAGGTGATTGACGGGTTATGGGGTATGCTGTGGGGTTAGGTCTGGTTGTTGGGGTAGGGGTTATTGTGGGGGGTGTGTTTGAATGTCTGTCGGAAGGAGGGACTGTTAATAGTACGGGTGTGTCTTCGGTGCGGTTAGATTTTAGTGGGGTGGCTGCGTTTTACTCTCGGGGGGCGGGGTTGTTTTTAATTGCGGGTTGAGGTTTATTGTTGACTCTGTTTGTGGTTTTAGAACTGGTGCGGGGGTTATCTCGGGGGGCAATTCGGGCAGTTTAGGGGGGTCAGAAGGTAGTTTAGTTAAAAATTCCAGCTTTGGGAGCTGGCGATAAAGGTTCGATTCCTTTCTTTCTGATAGCATGGTAAACTCTAAGAAGGGGTATAATCTTCAATCTTTGGCTTACAAGACCAATGTTTTTATAAACTATTAGAGTTGATTTAGAGTTTTAGTAGTTTATTTTCTAGGATGCTCACTAGGGGGAATAGGACAAGGATAATAGTGAAGTAGGAGATAGAGGCTAATTGGCCGATGATGATAAATGGGTGTTCGACTGGTTGGCTGCCAACTCATGTTAGGATTAGGAGGTTAGCGACTAGAGTTCAGAATAGGATTTGGGAGAGGGGACGGAAGGTTATTGAGCGTTGTTTGGATTTGTGGAGCAGGGGGACGAGGAATAGAATGAGGACTGAAGCGGCTAGGGCTAGGACTCCTCCTAGTTTGTTGGGGATGGATCGGAGAATAGCGTAGGCGAATAGGAAGTATCATTCGGGTTTGATGTGTGGGGGAGTAGCTAGGGGGTTTGCTGGGGTAAAGTTTTCTGGGTCTCCTAGGAGGTTGGGTGAGAATAGGGCGAGGGCGGTAAGTGAGAAGAGTATTAGTGCGAAGCCTAGGATGTCTTTTGTAGAGTAGTAGGGGTGGAATGGGATTTTATCGCAGTCTGAAGGGATTCCTAAGGGGTTGTTTGAGCCTGTTTCGTGAAGGAATGTGAGGTGAACTAGTGTTAGGCCTGCGATCACGAATGGGAGGAGGAAGTGGAGGGCGAAGAATCGGGTTAATGTGGGGTTATCTACTGAGAATCCGCCTCAGGCTCATTCTACTAGGGTTTGACCGATGTAGGGGATTGCCGAGAATAGGTTAGTGATTACTGTGGCCCCTCAGAATGACATTTGTCCTCAGGGGAGGACGTAACCCACGAAAGCAGTTGCTATTAGGGCCAGGAGGAGTACAACTCCGATATTTCAGGTTTCTTTATTCAGGTAAGAACCGTAGTAAAAACCTCGGCCGATGTGGAAGTAGATGCAGATGAAGAAGAATGAGGCTCCGTTTGCATGGAGGTTGCGGATTAGTCAGCCAAACTGGACATTTCGGCACGTGTGGGCGACGGAGGAGAAGGCTAGGCTGGTGTCTGCTGTGTAGTGTATGGCTAGTAGGAGGCCTGTGATGATTTGGGTCATTAGGCAAATGCCTAGTAGTGATCCGAAATTTCATCAAGCTGAGATATTTGATGGAGTAGGGAGGTCGATCAGTGAGTCGTTGACGATTTTTAGGAGGGGGTGGTTTTTACGAAGATTGAGGGTCATTGGTTGGGTCTGTATGTTGATACTAAGATAATGAGGATTGATAGGGCGAAGGACCCTAGGTAGGCTTTGATTTGGCCTGTGTGTAGGGTGGTTATGGTTTTGGATGCTATTAGTTGTAGGGTAGCTAATCCTTCTGGGCCTAGTATTTTGTATCAGGATAGGTCAATTAGGTGGGAGGCGATGTTTTGTCCGCCGCTTAGTAGGCTTATGGTGCTGAAGCGGTGAGCTAGGGGGTTGAAGTAGCCTAGGGCGATGGAGAAGTTTGAGAAGGGGTTTTGTTTAGGGAGGATTAGGGTTTGGGCTATCTTTGACAGTTCTAGGGCTAGGACGATTCCTAGTGCTGTGACAATGAGAGCGGTAATTTTGATGGCTAGGGGCATGGTTATTGGTGGTGTTTTTGTAGGGAGGATAAAGGAAGTGATTAGGAATCCTGCTGTGATGCTGCCTAGGGCGAGTCGAGTGATTGGAGATAGGATTGCTGGGTTGTTTTCGTTCATTGGAGTTAGTGGGGGGATGCGAACGTGTCCTGTTTGCACTAATAGGGTAAGGCGTAGTGTGTAGACTGCAGTGAATGATGTGGCTAGGAGTGTTAGCAGGAGGGCTCAAGTATTGAGGTATGAAGTGTTGAGGTTTTCGATGATGGCGTCTTTTGAGTAGAATCCTGCTAGGAATGGTGTTCCTATTAGGGCTAGGTTTCCGATAGTTAGACATGAAGTTGTTGTTGGTAGTATTTTTTGAAGGCCTCCTATTTTTCGAATGTCCTGTTCGCCGTTGAGGCTATGGATGATAGACCCAGAGCATAGGAATAGCATGGCTTTGAAGAATGCGTGGGTTGAAATGTGTAGGAAGGCTAGTTGGGGCAGGTTTAGGCCAATTGTAACTATTATTAGGCCTAGTTGGCTTGATGTAGAGAAGGCGATGATTTTTTTGATGTCGTTTTGTGTTAAGGCACATGTAGCGGCGAATAGTGTGGATAGGGCACCCAGGCATAGGCAAAGGGTTAGGGCTGTTGGGTTGTTGTCGAATATTGGGTGTGTTCGGATGAGTAGGAAGATCCCGGCTACTACTATTGTGCTGGAGTGCAGTAGGGCGGAGACAGGGGTAGGGCCTTCTATAGCGGCTGGGAGTCATGGGTGTAAGCCAAATTGGGCGGATTTGGCAGTTGCGGCTAGGATGAGACCTAGGAGTGGTAGGGTTGGCACTTGGGTGCTAGAAGCAATTTGTTGGATTTCTCAGGTGTTTAGTGTGGAGGCTAGTCAGGCCATGCATAGGATGAGTCCTACATCTCCGATTCGGTTATAGAGTACGGCTTGTAGGGCGGCTGTGTTGGCGTCTGCTCGGCCGTGCCATCAGCTGATTAATAGGAATGATATGATTCCTACCCCCTCTCAGCCGATGAACAGAATGAAGAGGTTATTGGCAATGATTAGGATGAGTATGGCGATTAGGAAGAATAGCAGGTAGGAGAAGAATTTTGTAATGTAGGGGTCCGATTCTATGTATCATGAAGCAAATTGTAGGATGGATCAAGAGACGAATAGGGCGATGGGAAAGAATGTGAGGGAGTAGAAGTCTATTTTAAGGCTGATGGGGATTTTGAAGTTTATGATGAATTTTCACTCTCATATAGTGGTGAGGCTTTCCATGCCTGAGTGGATGTAAATGGTTATGGGAATCAGGCTGATCAGGAAGGAGGCTTTAACAGTGTTTGTGATGGTTGATGGGGTGTTTTTTAGGTTGTCTGATAGTAGGGGGAAGATAATTGGGGTGGACAGGGTAGCTAGGGTGAGCAGTATTGATGTGTTTAGGACTAGTGATAGGTCCATTACTTTCACCTGGATTTGCACCAAGATAGCTGGTTCCTAAGACCATTGGATTACTATTATCCTTTGAAAGTTGAGGGGGCTGAGATTTTAGCCTCAGATACAGGAATTAGCAGTTCTTGTTGTTTTAAACCTCCCCTCGGCAAGTAAGAAGGTTTTAACTTCTATCTTTAGGATCACAGTCTAATGTTTGGTTTAAAACTATACTTGCATATGGGGGCTCCAGAGATTAGTTCTGGTTTGAAGATGAGGAGAATTATGGGGATTATATGGAGGGCTATGAGTAGGTGTTCTCGCGTGGAGGAGTTTTGAATTGAAGTGATGTGGGATGGTAGCATGCCTCGTTGTGTTATCGTTAGTATGTAAAGGGTGTATGAGGCTGTTAAGATTGAGGCGGCTCCTGTGAGGATAATGGTAAGTGCGGATCAGTTGAAAAGGCTGATTATAATAGTTAGTTCGGCCATGAGGTTGATAGTTGGGGGAAGGGCCATGTTGGTTAGGTTGGCTAGGAGTCATCAGATAGCCATGAGGGGTAGTAGGGGTTGGAGGCCTCGTGTGAGTAGGAGGATTCGGCTGTGAGTTCGTTCGTAGTTTGTATTAGCCAGGCAGAAGAGTATAGAGGAGGTTAGTCCGTGAGCAACTATTAGGATTATTGCACCTGCGAATGCTCATTGGGTTTGAATTATGGTTGCGGCGACAACTAGGCCTATGTGGCTTACGGAGGAGTAAGCGATTAGTGATTTTAGGTCGATTTGTCGCAGGCAAATGGCGCTAGTCATTAATGCCCCTCATAGGGCTAGGGTGATGAAGGGGTAGTGGAGGTTGTTTAGTGGTGGATTAACTAGAATGGTGACTCGTATGATGCCATATCCCCCTAGTTTGAGGAGTAGTGCGGCGAGTAGTATGGATCCAGCGATTGGGGCTTCTACATGGGCTTTGGGGAGTCATAGATGGAGTCCGTAAAGGGGGGCTTTTACTATGAAGGCTAAGAGAAGGGCTAGACCGCATGCTATGTTGGTTCATGAGCCGGCTAGTGTTGGGTGGGAGAGTTTTAGTATTGGGAGGTAGAGTGTACCGATTTGGTTGTGGAGGTGGAGGATAGTGATTAGAAGGGGTAGTGAGCTGGCAAGTGTGTAAAATAGGAGGTAAATGCCTGCGTTTAGACGTTCTGGTTGGTTACCTCAGCGTGTAATTAGGATTAGGGTGGGGATGAGAGTAGCTTCGAATGCGATGTAGAATAATATGAGTTCTGAGGCTGAGAAGGCTAGGAGAATAAATGGTTGAGCTAGGGTGATTGTTGCGATGAAGGTTCGTTTGCGCACAGTGGGTTCCTGTTCTAGGTGGTTTTGGCTTGCTATGACCATCAGGGGTAGGAGTCAGCAAGATAGGACTAGTAGGGGGGAGGAGATTTGGTCGATTGAGGTTCAATGAGTTAAGCCTTTGCTTGGGTAATACGTTGGGGTTAATCATTGAAGGCTTACGGTGGCGATTAGCAGACTATGTGTGGTGACGTTGGTTCAGAGGTGTTTAGCAGGGGATAGGAGGGTTAGGGGGAGAAGTATGATGGTAGGGATAATGATTTTTAGCATTGTAGTAGGTTAAAGTTGTGTAGGTGGTCAGAGCCATGTGTTCGGGTGGAGGCAACTAAAAGGGCTAGTCCTGTTCCCGCTTCGCAGGCGGAGAAGGCTAGCATGAGGATAGGCAGGATGGTTGAAGATGCCGTTTGAGTCTGGATTGGTCATATTGTTAATGCTACGTACATGGATAGTATTATGCTCTCTAAGCACAGGAGTGCGGAGATTAGGTGGGTTCGGTGAAAGGCTAGGCCTAGGCTGCTTAGGACGAATGCTGAGTAGAAGCTTAGGTGGAGGGCGGACATAAAGAAAGTTATAGGGTGATGACTATAATCTGTTGAGTCGAAATCAACTGTCTTGTTTAGACTAACTTTCTACTATTCTGCTCATTCTAGGCCCCCTTGAATTCATTCGTAGATTAGCCCTAGGGTGAGAAGAAGGATGAGGATGGAGGCTCAGGCTAGCGTGGTAGTTGGGGATTGTAGTTGGATGGCTCATGGGAGTGGAAGGAGGAGGGCAATTTCCAGGTCGAATAGGAGGAATAGGATTGCCACTAGGAAGAATCGGATTGAGAATGGCAATCGAGCAGATCCTAGGGGGTCGAAGCCACATTCGTAGGGTGATAGCTTCTCTGAGTCCGGGTTTATTTGGGCTAGTCAGAAGTTTAGTGCTGTTAGGATAATGCTTAGGGTTAGGGATAGTGCGATTATGAATATGATTATGTTTATTACTCTTCTCTGGGTTTAAACCAGATTTTATGGATTGGAAGTCCATTGTAATGAGTATACTAGAAGAGTAGGATCCTCATCAGTAAATGGAGATGTAGAGGAATAGTCATACGACGTCTACAAAGTGTCAGTATCAGGCTGCTGCTTCGAAGCCGAAATGGTGGTTAGAGGTGAAGTGGTATTTAATGAGGCGGACAAGGCAGACTAGTAGGAATGTTGAGCCAATAATGACATGTAGGCCGTGGAATCCGGTGGCGACGAAGAAGGTGGACCCGTAGACTCCATCAGCGATAGAGAAGGGAGCTTCGTAGTACTCTATGGCTTGGAGGGCGGTGAAATAGAATCCTAGTAGGACTGTGAGGGTGAGAGCTTGGATTGCTTGTTTACGGTTGGCTTCTGTGATACTGTGGTGGGCTCATGTAACAGTGACTCCGGAGGCCAGGAGGATTGCAGTGTTTAGTAGTGGGACTTCTATTGGATTGAGGGGTTTGATTCCGGCAGGAGGTCACTGTCCGCCTAGTTCTGGGGTTGGGGCTAAGCTGGAGTGGAAGAATGCTCAGAAGAAACCTAGGAAGAAGAATGCTTCGGATGTGATGAACAGGATTATTCCGTATCGGAGGCCTTTTTGTACTGTGGGTGTGTGGTGGCCTTGGAATGTGCTTTCTCGGATGATGTCCCGTCATCATTGAATTATGACTAGGGCGGTTGATGTGAGTCCTAGAATAAGGAGTTGCGGTGAGTTGTAGTGGAATCACATAGTTAGGCCTGAGGTTGTAAGGAGAGCGGAGGCTGCCCCAAAGATTGGCCATGGGCTCGGATCTACTATATGGTAGGAGTGTGCTTGGTGGGTCATTAGGCTTAGATGTTTTCTTGAAGGTAGAGGCTCAGTAGTAGGACAAATACGTAAGCCTGAATTATGGCTACTGCTACTTCTAGGATGGTTAGGAGGAATAGGACTATTAGGGTTAGAAGGGAGACTACAGGTATAGTATAAAACAGAGCAATTGTGGCTGTGGAGATAAGTTGGATAAGGAGGTGTCCTGCTGTGAGGTTAGCTGTTAGGCGAACACATAGGGCCAGGGGGCGGATAAGGAGGCTGGTTGTCTCAATTAGGATGAGAGCTGGGATTAGTGGGGTGGGAGTGCCTTCTGGCAGGAGGTGTCCTAGGGATGCTGAGGGTTGGTTTCGCAGGCCTGTCAGGAGGGTAGCCAGTCAGAGTGGGAAGGCCAGGGCTAGGCTTATGGATAGTTGAGTTGTGGGGGTGAATGTGTAGGGTAGTAGGCCTAATAGGTTGATTAATAGTAGAAAAATTATCAGTGAGGTAAGGATTAGTGCTCATTTGTGGCCTTTTTTGTTTAGAGGTATCATTAGTTGTTTCGTAACTAGGTTAATGAATCAGAGTTGGAGGGTTGAAAGCCGGTTAGTGATTCATCGATTGTCCGGGGATGGTAGTAGAAGGGCTGGGAATGTTATTGCGATTAGAATTAGGGGGATGCCTAGGAGAGATGGGCTTGAGAACTGGTCGAAGAAGCTTAGGTTCATGGTCAGGTTCAGGGGGTGGTGCTTGAAGTTGTGGGTGTTTTGCTAGATGGTGGGTTGGTGGATGTGAATGATAGGAGTTTAGGTTGGATAATTATGGAGAAGGTCAGTCATGAGATTAGTATGATAAAAAATCATGGGCCTGGGTTTAGTTGGGGCATATCATTAAGGAGGGGGTGTGCTTCCTCTATCTCTAGCTTAAAAGGCTAGCGCTGGTTCATAGCTTCTTAATGATTAGGAGGATAGTAGGGAGGATCAGTTTTCGAAGTAAGCGAGAGGGGCTGATTCTACTACGATTGGTATAAAGCTGTGGTTGGCGCCACAGATTTCTGAGCATTGTCCGTAGAACACTCCGGGTCGAGTAGCGATGAATGAGGTTTGGTTGAGGCGTCCTGGGATGGCGTCTGTTTTGACTCCTAGGCTTGGGACTGCTCAGGAGTGTAAGACGTCGTCGGCGGTGACAATGACTCGGACTGGGGATTCTATGGGTACGACAGCGCGATGGTCGACTTCTAGGAGGCGGAAGTGTCCTAGTGGCAGGTCTGCTGTAGGTGTTATGTACGAGTCGAATGTGAGGTCCTTGAAGTCGGTGTATTCGTAGGATCAGTATCATTGGTGTCCAATAGCTTTTAGGGTCAGGTCGGGTTCGTTGATTTCGTCTATTATGTAGAGGATTTGAAGGGACGGTAAAGCTAGCATAATTAGGACGATGGCAGGTAGGATTGTTCAGACAAGTTCAATTTCTTGTGCGTCGACAGTGTTGGATGAAAGTTTCCCTGAGAGTATGAAGGTAAGTAAGTAGAGCACTAGGGTGCAGATGGCGAGTGCGACTATGAGGGCGTGGTCGTGGAATTCCACGAGTTCTTCTATGATAGGTGAGGAAGCATCTTGAAAGCCGAATTGTGAGTGATTAGCCATGGTTAGGTTGTTGAGATGTACTGGGGTTTCACCTGTAATTTAGCCTTGACAAGGCTATGTAATTATTTTACTAACATCTCTGGATAAGAAAGAAGCATAAGTGGTTTGTATGCGGTTGGCTTGAAACCAACATATGAGGGTTCGAATCCTTCCTTTCTTGGACTTGGACAAAGGCTGGTTCTTCGAAAGTGTGATAAGGAGGAGGGCAGCCGTGGATTCATTCAACGTTAGTGCTGGTTAGTTCTGGTTGGAGGACTTTACGTTTGGATGCGAAGGCTTCTCAGATGATGAAGACTAGCATGATTACGGCTACTATAGAGATGAGTGAGCCTACAGAGGACATGGTGTTTCACATTGTGTAGGCATCTGGGTAGTCGGAGTAACGTCGTGGCATACCAGCTAGACCTAGGAAGTGTTGGGGGAAGAAGGTTAGGTTAACTCCCACGAACATCACGCCGAAGTGGATTTTGGCTCAGGTGGAGTGTAGGGTGTATCCGGTGAATAGGGGGAATCAGTGCGTGAAACCGGCTAAGATTGCGAATACTGCTCCTATGGATAGGACGTAGTGGAAGTGGGCAACTACGTAGTAGGTGTCGTGCAGTGCAATGTCGAGAGAGGAGTTTGCAAGGACGATTCCTGTTAGTCCTCCGATGGTAAACAGGAAGATAAAGCCTAGGGCTCATAGCATTGGGGGGTCTCATTTGATAGTTCCTCCGTGAAGAGTGGCTAGTCAGCTAAAGACTTTGATGCCAGTTGGGATGGCGATGATCATGGTGGCGGATGTGAAGTATGCTCGGGTATCTACGTCCATTCCTACTGTAAACATGTGGTGGGCTCATACGATGAATCCTAGGAATCCGATTGATAGCATGGCTCATACCATTCCTATGTAGCCGAATGGTTCTTTTTTGCCGGAGTAGTAGGTTACCACGTGGGAGATGATACCAAATCCTGGTAGGATAAGGATGTAGACTTCTGGGTGGCCGAAGAATCAGAATAGGTGTTGATATAGGACGGGGTCTCCTCCTCCTGCAGGGTCGAAGAATGTGGTATTTAGGTTACGGTCTGTTAGTAGCATAGTGATACCTGCAGCTAGAACTGGAAGTGACAGGAGGAGTAGTACTGCAGTAATTAGTACGGATCATACGAACAGAGGGGTTTGGTATTGGGAGAGGGCAGGAGGTTTCATGTTAATTGCTGTTGTGATGAAATTGATTGCTCCTAGAATGGAGGAGATACCTGCTAGGTGGAGAGAGAAGATGGCTAGGTCAACGGAGGCTCCGGCGTGGGCTAGGTTGCCTGCTAGGGGAGGGTAGACGGTTCATCCTGTACCTACTCCAGCTTCTACTGTTGAGGAGGCTAGGAGGAGGAGGAAAGAAGGGGGAAGGAGTCAGAAGCTTATGTTGTTTATTCGAGGGAATGCTATGTCTGGAGCTCCAATTATGAGCGGTACTAGTCAGTTGCCGAATCCTCCAATTATGATTGGCATGACCATAAAGAAGATTATGACGAAGGCATGGGCGGTTACGACTACATTGTAGATTTGGTCGTCTCCCAGAAGAGCGCCGGGTTGACCAAGTTCTGCTCGGATTAGGAGGCTTAGGGCGGTACCAACTATTCCGGCTCATGCGCCGAAAATAAGGTATAGGGTACCGATGTCTTTGTGGTTGGTTGAGAATAATCATCGGTTGATGAAGGTCACAGGTAAGATGGCTGAGTGTGAAAGCGTTAGGCTGTAGTCCTTTTTACAGAGGTTCAATTCCTCTTCTTATCGGCTCTGTAGTGAAATTCATGTTGAGTTGCAAGCTCATCGATGTGCATTAGTTGTGTACCGGAGTCTTAGGTAGAGGCCAGTCGGTTAGGGCATATAGCTGTTAACTATAGAATTATGGGATCGAAGCCCATCTGCCTAGTGCCTGGTCAAGGTCCTAGCTTAATTAAAGCGTCTGAGTTGCATTCAGGAGATGCAGGGTAGTGTCCTGCGGATTTTAGCAGAAACTAAGAGGGTCTAACTCTTGTTTAAGGCTTTGAAGGCCTTCGGTTTAGGTAATCCTAAGTTTCTTTAAGGGATGGTAAGTAGCATGGGGGAGAGGGGTAAGAGGGTAAGGGACAGGGTGATCAGGATAGCAATTAGGACACTAGTTGGTTTGTTGACGTGTCATTGTTTTATATGATTCGTAGTATGTGGGGGGAGTGTAATTGCTGTGCAGTATGCAAGGCGGAGATAGAAGAATAGGCTTAGTAAGGAGAGGAGGGAGATTACTATTGCTGTTGGGGCCAGGCCTTGTTTGGTTAGTTCTTGGATGATGGCTCACTTAGGGAGAAAGCCTGTCAGAGGGGGAAGGCCAGCTAGAGAGAGTAGTGTAAGAAGGAGTATAGCGCTGAGAGAGGGAGTTTTGGTTCATGCGGTTATTAGTGTGGAGAGTTTAAGGGCTTTTAATGTATTTAGGGTAAGGAATACGGCAGCGGTTATCAGAGTATAGAGGTAAAAGTTGAGGAGGGTGAGTTTTGGGTTGTAGGCTAAGATGATGGCCATTCAACCTAGATGGGAGATGGAGGAGAAGGCTAGGATTTTGCGAGTTTGTGTTTGGTTAAGTCCTATTCATCCTCCTAGGGCTGCGGATAAAAGGGCCATTGTGGTTAGTAATGTGGGATTAAGTGAGGGTGAGGTTAGGAAGAGTAGTGTGATTGGGGGGAACTTTATGGCCGTTGATAGCAGGAGCCCGGTTGTTAAGGAAGTGCCTTGGAGTACTTCTGGGAATCAGAAGTGGAATGGTACCAGTCCTAGTTTTATTGCAATGGCTGCGGTTAGTACCAGGCATGCTGTGGGGTCGGTTAGTTGAGTGATGTCCCACTGTCCGGTATGTCATGCGTTGGTTATGCTGGAGAATAGTACTAATGCAGAGGCAGCTGCTTGGACTAGAAAGTACTTGGTTGCGGCTTCGATGGCTCGGGGGTGGTGAGATTTCGAGATTAGGGGTAGGACGGCGAGTGTGTTGATTTCGAGGCCTGTTCAGGCTATGACTCAGTGGTTACTTGAGATAGTAATAGTTGTTCCTAAAAGCAGGCTGATAATGAAAACTAGTTTTGCCTGGGGATTCATTAGTAGGGGATGGAGTTGAACCGTCATTTTCGGGGTATGGGCCCGATAGCTTGTTTAGCTGACCCTACTGGTAGGAAATAATATAAAGGGAGTATGAAGGGTTTTGATCCCTTTAGTGTAGGTTCAATTCCTGCTTTTCTAAGTTTAGGAAATGAGAGGGCTGGTATACCTCTGTGTTCACTTTATCATAGTGACCCTTGATTCTCAGGCACATTTCCTTCGAAGGCGTGTCTATAGGTAGGGGGGTAGACCCGCATAGCAGATTGGTAGGCTAGTGTGTCACAGGCACAGGGCCAGTGTGAGGGGGAGAAAGTTTTTTCATAGGAGATGCATCAGTTGATCGTATCGGAATCGAGGATATGAGGCGCGGATTCATAGGAAACCTGCAGAGAGAAGTAAGACTTTCGTGGCTAAGATCACAGGAAAGAGCTCCTGAGGTGGGTTAAACATGCTTGGGTTGAAGAATAAAATGGCAGTAAGTGTGTTTATGAGCATGATATTGGCATACTCAGCCAGGAAGAATAAGGCAAAAGGGCCGGCCGCGTATTCTACGTTAAACCCTGAGACCAGTTCTGATTCCCCCTCTGTGAGATCGAATGGGGCGCGATTTGTCTCAGCAAGGGTGGACACGTATCACATCATAGCGAGAGGTCAGCAGGAGAAAATGAGGTATAGGGGTTCCTGGGTGACTGCAAGGGTGTTGAGGGTGTAGCTGCCACTAAGGAGAATAACGGAGAGGAGGATGATAGCTAGAGTGACTTCGTAGGAGATGGTTTGTGCTACCGCCCGCAGTGCTCCGATTAGGGCATATTTAGAGTTGGAGGCTCAGCCGGATCATAAGATAGAGTATACTGCTAGGCTTGACATGGTTAGTAGGAAGAGTAAGCCCAGGTTAAGGTCTGCTAGGGCGAATGGAAGAGGGAGAGGTGTTCAGATGGAGATTGCTAGGAGAAGTGCCAGGATAGGGGTTGCAATAAAGAGGATGGGGGATGAGGTTGATGGGCGGATTGGCTCCTTAATGAATAGTTTCACCCCGTCCGCTAGTGGTTGTAGTAGGCCATAGGGCCCTACAATGTTGGGGCCCTTTCGGCCTTGCATGTAGCTGAGAATTTTTCGTTCTACTAGAGTCAGAAAAGCTACGGCGATCAAAATAGGTAGCGCATAGGAGAGGGCTATGATTAGGCTGGTTAGGATGGGGTAGTTGGCCATGGGGGAAAGTAAGGGTAGGGTTTGAGGTGCGATATAAAGCTAGGGAGAGGATTTGAACCTCTGGATTAAAGGACTTAAGCCTTTTGCATTTGCCGAGCTCTGCCACGCTAGCTGGGTCCTTTTCTAGGACGTGGATGTGGTGTGATAGCCTTTTGTAATTAGTTGCATTCATTACTTAAGGCGAAGGCTTGCTTGTGGTATTGGCCTCACTTTTCCTATCCTTTCGTACTGGGAAGAGTTCATCATAGATAGAAACCGACCTGGATTGCTCCGGTCTGAACTCAGATCACGTAGGACTATTAATCGTTGAACAAACGAACCCTTAGTAGCCTCTGCACCACTAGGATGTCCTGATCCAACATCGAGGTCGTAAACCTCCTCGTCGATACGGACTCTCGAAGGAGATTGCGCTGTTATCCCTGGGGTAGCTTGGTCCATTGATCAATTGTATTGGGTCTGGATGCTATTAGCACGTTGAGGGGTTGCTCTTAGTCAAGAGTTGTGGTCTGGTTTTTGGAGGATTTGTTTTTCTCCAAGGTCGCCCCAACCGAAAAATGCGTGCCAGTGGCTTAATGGATGAGTGAGCCCGGGGTGGGTTTGTATGTGATTTAAGCGTGGCCGCGATTTTGAAGTTCCACAGGGTCTTCTCGTCTTATGGGGTTATTCCTGCTTTTGCACAGGAAGATCAATTTCACTGATTGCCTGTAAGAGACAGTTAAGACCTCGTTTAGCCATTCATACAGGTCTCGATTTATGGGACAATTGATTGCGCTACCTTTGCACGGTTAGGATACCGCGGCCGTTGAACTGGGTCACCGGGCAGGCATCACCTTCAATACTTGTCTGGTGGTTTGCTGAAGGCTATGTTTTTGGTAAACAGTCGGGCCTTGACGTGCTTGCCTAGTTCCTTTTACAGGTTTTAATCTTTCTTGATGGACGCTCCTCTGTCGGGCTAACAAATTGTTTAATACTTGGCTTGTTGGATTAGAAGTATATGGGAATTTGTTAATAATGTAAGGATGTAAGCTTGCGTTGTAGAGGGAGGTGCCCTAGTTACTCATTCTAGCATTAATTCTCCTATTCAAATAGGTTAGCCTGTTAGTGATGAGGGATTCGCGAGGTTTTTATATTTTTAGTGCAGGGAGCTTTAACGCACTCTTTTTTGATGGCTGCTTGAGGGCCCACTATAAACTCCTTAATAGGTTTGCTTATCCGCTCGTGGAGAGTGTACTCTTTTTTAAAGGAGCTGTACCCCCTTTAAATAGCCCTTAATTCGCTTCATTAGGGTTCTGTAATGTCCTTGGAGAAGAATTAAGAGTGAACTAAGATTCGTTTCACAGGCAACCAGCTATCACCCAGCTCGGTTGGCTTTTCACCTCTACCAACAAGTCGTCCCACTCTTTTGCAACAGAGACGGGTTCGCTCATAATAGCTGCTCGTAGGTAGCTCGCTTGGGTTTCGGGAAGGCAAACTTCAATTCATTTCGCTTGGTTTTTCTTGCTAGACCATGATGCAAGAGGTACAAGGGTTGATCTTTGCTGTTTTTAGCTTATCTTTGTTCATTACTATTTCATCTTTCCCTTACGGTACGTAATCTCTATCGCTCCAATGGGTGTCTTTTCTATCACCTATACTAGGACTAATAAATGTTTTAGTTAAGTGATGGGAAGTGGCTTTGTTATTCCAGGTCAATGTAAGTGGGCTAGAATTTGGCTTCGAGACGACCTGGTGTGAGCAGGCATCTTTCAGGTGTAAGCTGAATGCTTTCGGTTAAAGCTACGTCTCGGTAGTCTAAGTGCACCTTCCGGTACACTTACCTTGTTACGACTTACCTCTTCTTTGGCTATATAGTTTATTAGTTATGTGTATTGGTCGCCTTTGAGGAGGGTGACGGGCGGTATGTACGTGCCCCAGGGCCGGTTTAAAGAGGGCTCGATTGTCCCACTTTACTGCTAAATCCGCCTTCCAGAGGCAGTTTCATGCCTCTTTGCCGTAGTTTTCTATATTAGAAAATGTAGCCCATTGCTTCCATTCCATAGGCTATACCTTGACCTGTCTTTTTAGCGTGGTAAGGCTATTGCGCTCACTGTTGTACCTTCAGAGTGGGTGAACTGACGACGGCGGTATATAGGCTGATTTGGCAAGGAATGGTTAGGTATATCGTGGATCATCGATTATAGAACAGGCTCCTCTAGGTGGGTTTAGGGCACCGCCAAGTCCTTAGAGTTTCAAGCGTTTGTGCTCGTAGTTCTCGGGCGGATGCTCAGGTGAGATAAGCATCGTTATTTACGGCCAGGCATAGTGGGGTATCTAATCCCAGTTTGGGCCCTGGCTTTCGTGGGTTTCAATTCATCGTTAGTCTAAGATCTTCTTTGGAAGTGATGGCCTTATAGGTATCTTGGGCTTATGACAGCTCAGTTACGTTTTAATCTTAGTTACTTTGATAACATGATACCACCCTTTACGCCGTTCGTAAAAAAGTTAATTCGGGTTTCTTGTCTGACCGCGGTGGCTGGCACAAGATTTACCACCCCTAAATTGCTATGGCTAAGTCAAGTTTACACTCATTGCTTAATACTAATTACTGCTGAATACCCGTGGGGGTGTGGCAAGTGCAAGGCGTTTTGGGCTACGGTTAAAGGTGAGCCTGATACCCGCTCCTACTGACCTGGGAATGAGGTTCTGAGGGCTTTTTCACTGGATCGCGGATACTCGCATGTATATACCTAGCAACAACTAACAGTAAGGTTAGGACTAAGTCTTTTGTCCTTGGGTGTGTTTAGCAGCCATCTTGACATCTTCAGTGTCATGCTTTTTTTAAGCTACGAGGAC